GAAAACTTACAGCAGCTTGCCAAACAAGGGCTAAGAGAAAAAAGAGTACGGGTATAACTGGCATAACATCTACGATTGGATTTAAAAAGGCATAAGCCTCAGGCAATTTGGCGAATAAAAAACTACTCGAATGAAGGGCCGAATTAAGACAGATACAGATTAGACTTAAGATATTAAGCATACCAAACATTTCGTTTTTAGAGAGAATTTTATTTTTATTATTTTTATCGAGTTATTGATATAAGGGAAAAATAAAGAAAAGAAAGAAGAGAAGTTTTGCCTAAAATCTTTCTTTTTCTTGGAACTCCCCCAATCAAAAATCCTTCAATTCTTAAATCAGAATATCAGAATAGAAGAAATCATACTTTCATATAATATCTTAATTGAATTTTATGTAATGATCAATGAATTCATTTCGATTCTACATCTACACACATGCCGAATCTTAGCAACGCCTATTCTATATATATTTGATTTTGGCTGGAATTGACGAACAGCAAATATCCATGTTAGTGTTAATTAGTGCCCAATAAGAATCTAAATGGGGCGTGGCCAAGTGGTAAGGCACCGGGTTTTGGTCCCGTTATTCGGAGGTTCGAATCCTTCCGTCCCAGACTGATTCTATTAGAGGAAGGGTAAGATACTTTTAGCCATCTCCCCCTCTAAAAGTAGGGGAATTTTGGATACAATGTGATTCCTTTTTTTTTTTCAGATTTATAATCATTGTTTTATGAATTATATACTCTTTATTGTATTGTTATTGATTCACTTTCTCACAAACGTATCAATTCACATTCTTACAAATGAAATCGAATGTCAACAACATGTGTATAATGTATAAAAATAAAATTGATTTTCTTTTTATTTTATAGAAAGTATGGAAAGATAAATGAAAGTATCATTCCTATGATACCTATGATATAGGATCGTGTTAAATCCTTGCTGAGACTTCTCCAGATAAAACCTATGCTTCCATATCTTTTTATATAATATAAAGAAGTATAAGTAAGGTGTGGACTGCTAGGTATCAATTAAGCCAATGATTATTCATGATTCATATTGAATCAATTCCATACCGGGCATAGGCATACCGGTTCCAAATTAGAGGAATGTTATGGTAAAACTTCGTTTGAAACGATGTGGTAGAAAGCAACGTGTGACTTGAAGGACATCATCGGTTGTGGATGCGGGAATCCACCATTTTATATATCTGTGAAGATGCTCTTGGCTCGACATAGTTTGTTCTGTTCCACAAGGAAACCCATTTTTTGGTTGTAAATAGTACATGATGGAACTCGAGTATAAAGTATTGATTTCTTTATCAGGGGAAGAGTCTAGGGTTAGTATCAATCAATAGGTTGGAAAAACTTCGTAACGTAAGTATATCTTCGATATAGAAATTGAAAGGTTTAAATTAAAAGGGGTTCAAACCAAAAAGTCAAATAGTTCGGAATTGCTAAAAATATTTGATACAAATTGTATCGTAGGGGAATCAATCATTCGTACGATTCTTTCAATAGAAAGAAAAAACAAAAGGTATGTTGTTGCCATTTTGAAACGATTAAGGATCGCCGAAGTAATGTCTAAACCCAATGATTCAAAGCAAGGATAACGGATATCAGAACAAGTAAACGCCATTTTTCAACTGTTTCAACAACTAGAACTAAATTAGAATACAGAAAAAAATTCTAGGCGAGACAAATAAAATGGGTTAGAGACGGCTCAATAAATGTTTAAGGTTAAGGATCTCCTTTCGAGGCCCTTGAAAATTACATAACTTGAGTTATGAGTACGAATGATATATTTATTCTCTTCTGAGAAGAAGAAAAAATGACTCAAATTAGAGTCTAATTTAAAACTTTTGGATACATTTGACACTCTATACATAAACAAAAATTCGAATCATTCTTTCTTGAGCCGTATGAGGAGAAAACCTCCTATACGTTTCTATGGGAGGGGAGATTCCTCATCTACATCTATCCCAATGAGTCATCTATCGAATCGTTGCAATTGATGTTCGATCCCGAAGAGAGGGAAGAGATCTTCGTAAAGTCGGTTTTTACGATCCGATAAAGAATCAAACTTATTTAAATGTTCCTGCTATTCTCTATTTCCTTGAAAGGGGGGCTCAACCTACAGGAACTGTTCATGATATTTCAAAGAAGGCGGAGGTCTTTAAAGAACTTCGAGTTAATCAAACAAAGTCCAATTAAAAATTAAATTAAATAAAAAAAAGGGGGGGGGGTGCCTAGTATCTGACTTTATGTAATAATTTCTCCACTGATCCCCTTTTTTTTTTGGACGGACTCCCCTAACAAACAAAGGGAGCAATCCTGCTAATTGTATCTCTATTCAAAAAATTCGATATTTTTTCCTACTTCTTCTTTGACTTATTCCCCCGTTTATGTTTACGCTACATTTCTTATTTATGTAGTTCCAATCCAACGCAAGCACTTTACTTAATTATTTAGGTTTGATGGTTTGATCTATTTGATATTTTTTTGTTTTCTCAACATTCAATTTATATTGACAATGTTGTATCGAACAAATATAATTCGATCGTGGAGAAATAAATTTATTTCTCCACGGTCCATAAGTTTGTTTATTTACATCATTTAAATGATGGGTTCATCAAATTCACTACGGCACAAGAAGAAAAGTTAATTTATTCAATGAAAAAAAAAAAATGATGTAATCATTTTTTAGGGGTTTACCTTTTTTACACCTATCCATATGAATGGGGGAATACATTGTATTTTAATCTGATATTGTTCATTTTTTTTTTTCATTTTAATGTTTATATATATAGTGGATCATCAAATGGTTCTTTTTGATTTCTTACTAATTTAATGTTTTGTTTCTTACTAGTTTAATGTTTTGATGGGGCGGTCAATCTCTTTATCTTTATTATATATATATATATTATTTAATATTTTAATATTTAATTTAAATTATATTTTAAATTTAAATATTTTTATTATTTATATTTAATATTTATTTAAAATTTAAATATATTTTTAATATATTTTATATTTTATTTAATATTATATTAAATTAATATTTTATTTAAATCTATTTAATATTATTATTATATTTAATATAATATAAATATATTTTTATTTTATTCCGATCGTATCTACAATCTTATCCATTATCCGGGTTGCTAACTCAATGGTAGAGTACTCGGCTTTTAAGTGCGACTATGATCTTTTACACATTTGGATGAAGCAACGAATTCGTCCATACCATTGGTAGAGTTTGTAAGACCACGACTGATCCAGAGGGGGAATGAATGGAAAAAATAGCATGTCGTATCAATGGGGAACTCAGAGAATACTTCATCCTTACCGGATTGGCAAAAATCTTGTCTTTGCTTCTTTTCTTGTAACGGGACTAAAAAAATAAACCCTAGGGTCAAGTGAATAAATGGATAGAGCTCCATGTCTCCAATTATAGGGAAAGAAAAAGCAACGAGCTTTTTTTATTATAATATAATTTAGAATATATAAATATAATTATATTTATATATATATATATATAAATAAATATAATATTCGAATTCTAATTTTATTTAATTTAAATATAAAAAAATTAGAATTCGAATAATTTCCCGATTTAATTAGACGTTAAAAATATATATATTAGTACCTGATGCGGGAAAAGGTTCCCCTGTGAGTGGATGGTAGATTTCCCTTTTTTTATGAATCCTAATTATTAACTCTATTACGGAGTGAGTAAAGACGAATGTGTAGAAGAAATCGTATACTGACAAAGCTAAAATTTTCCAAAGTCAAAAGAGCGATCAGGTTGCAAAAATAAACTAAACAATTTCTTGACATCCTTTTAAACTATAACGTGCAACTCTAATGAAAATAAAAATGGGATGGAAAAAGAGAGTATTTGTTGGTTGGTCCCCTTGTCTCCCGGGTATCCCTTTTTTTTCTTACTATATACCTTGTTTTGACTGTATCGCACTATGTATCATTTGATACCCCAAGAAATCCCCTATTCCTTCGGTTCAAGTAGAATTTCAATTTAAATGTAAATGGAGGAATTACAAGGATATTTAGAAATGGGTAGATCTCCACAAAAACACTCCCTATATCCACTTCTCTTTCAGGAGTCTATCTATGTACTTGCTCATAATCATGATTTAAATGGATCGGTTGTTTACGAATCGATGGAAAATTTAGGTTATGACAAAAAATTCAGTTCACTAATTGTGAAACGTTTAATTATTCGAATGCATCAACAGAACCATTTTCTTATTTCAGTTACCAATTTTCACCAAAAAGGATTCGTTAGGAAAAGCAATAATTTTTATTCTCAAACCATATCAGAGGCTTTTGCAGTCATTATGGAAATTCCACTCTCCCTGCAATTAGTATCTTGCTTGGAAGAACAAGAAATAGCAAAATCTCATAATTTACGATCTATTCATTCAATATTTCCCTTTTTTGAGGACAAATTATTACATTTAAATCATGTGTTAGATATCCTAATACCCCACCCCATCCATCTGGAAATCTTGGTTCAAACCCTTCACTGCTGGATACAAGATGCTCCTTTTTTGCATTTATTGAGATTTTTTCTCCACGAGTATCGTAATTCAAAAAGTTTCATTAGTTCAAAGAAATCCTTTTTTTTTTTTTTTTCAAAAGAGAATCAAAGATTATTCTTGTTTCTATATAATTCTCATGTATATGAATGCGAATCCATATTCGTTTTTCTCGGTAAACAAGCCTCTCGTTTACGATCAACATCCCCTGGAGCCCTTCTTGAGCGAACATTTTTCTATGGAAAAATGGAGCATTTTTTAGTAGTGCTTTGTAATAATTTTCAGAAGACCCTGTGGTTACTTAAGGATCCTTTTGCGCATTATGTCAGATACCGAGGAAAATCAATTCTGGCTTCAAAGGGGACTTATCTTATGATGAAGAAATGGAAATATTATCTTGTCAATTTATGGCAGTGTAATTTTTACTTGTGGTCTCAACCGG